TTATCCCATTTTTAAATTGGTTTATTCTGCAGCAGCAAATGCTAGGCACAATAGGGGTTTCAATGAAGCGAGTTTAGTGATTAGTCAAGCCGCAGTAAACGAGGGAACCACTCTAAAAAGACTAAAACCGCGAGCTCGAGGACGGAGTTATCCAATAAAAAGACGCACTTGTCATATAACTATCGCATTGAAAGATATTGAATTTGTACCAATTGACAGATTTATGCTATGCTCAAAAAAACCCAGATGGATAAATAAGAAGACACATATGACATATCATAATAGATATAGTAGTGGAGGATTATGGGACAAAAAATAAATCCACTTGGTTTCAGACTTGGTACAACCCAAAGTCATCATTCTCTTTGGTTCGCACAACCTAAAAATTATTCCGGGGGTCTAGAAGAAGATAAAAAAATAAGAGACTGTATCAAGAATTATGTACAAAAAAATATGAGAATATCTTCCGGTGTCGAGGGAATTGCGCGTATAGAGATTCAAAAAAGAATCGATCTAATTCAGGTCATAATCTATATGGGATTTCCAAAATTATTAATTGAAGATAGGCCACGAAAAATCGAAGAACTACAGATGAAGGTGCAAAAAGAACTTAATTGTATGAACCGAAAACTCAACATTGCTATTACAAGAATTGCAAATCCTTACGGGCACCCTAATATTCTTGCAGAATTTATAGCCGGACAATTAAAAAATCGAGTTTCATTTCGAAAAGCAATGAAAAAGGCTATTGAATTAACTGAGCAAGCGGATACAAAAGGAATTCAAATACAAATTGCAGGGCGTATCGACGGAAAAGAAATCGCGCGTGTCGAATGGATCCGAGAAGGCAGGGTTCCTCTACAAACCATTGGTGCGAAAATTGATTATTGCTCCTATAGAGTTCGAACTATCTATGGGGTATTAGGAATCAAAATTTGGATATTTATAGATGAAGAATAATAAGAATAAGACTGTACTTATCTTTACGTTCTATTCTGCGATAGAACAAAAAATGACAAATTCTATCGTTTTTTTATGTTCAATCAAAACAAAAAAAAAATGAGCAGTTCAAAATTCTATAAGGTTAAATAAAAATTTGATTGATCATTTGATATAATTGCTATGCTTAGTGTGCGACTCGTTGGAGTTTTTAGGCTTAGGATTCAAAAAAAAAAAAAAATGGACGGACCACGGTCTGAACTAATAACTATAGCACTAATAACCAACTCATCGCTTCGGATTATCTGGATCCAAAGAATCAGTCAAGATATGATATATTGGTCATATCATTATAGCAACTGAAATCTTTTTTTGCATTAAGTAAAAGAAAAAAACCAATCTGATTATGAATATATATCTAAATTAGTTGTGTATCTAAATAAATTGTGAAGCAAAATAAAAAAAAAGGGTATGTGGATAAATATAAGGATGAGAGAAAGAGAGAAAAAGAAATAGCAATGAAAGGATATATGATTCCAATATGTAAGGTCTATAAAGCATCTCCTAAAGATAAAGAGCAATGTAATAGAGCATCAATAGAGATTCATCAATAATTAGATGAATCTCTGTTCATCCGAAGAAAAAATCAAGAGCCTTAAGTCAATAAAGACTGAGAAGGTTGACTCAAGAAGAAATTAACAAATTTTATTTTTTAGTGGGGCTCCATTGTAGAATTTAGACCTAAGCATTAATCGAGAGGCGATGGGGACGAAGGAACCCGTGAATGCAGAGGATTCTATTGACAACGAATCCTAATGATTTATCGGGTAGGACGGCGGAACAAACCAGAGATCACTTCATTTCTTTTTTTTATTCTGATTCTGAGAGATCATGAGTTAACCCGACAACTGAAATAGATATTGAAAGAGTAAATATTCGCCCGCGAAAATTTGTTTTATTAGAGTGCTAAATTTTTGTAAATCCGATATGAATATGATAAAAAAAAAAAAGACAAAACTAAATAAAGATTCGTTATAACAGTATAACAAAAACAAGATTAGACATTATCTATAAATAGAATCCATGTTTAATTACTTATTTATATATCCAATATATATCTATATCCAAACAAGATATACAAATTTGTAATAGATCAGATAAAATCTTAAAGCAAAGAATCCCAGGATTGAATCTATTATTCATTAACTACCTGTATATCTTAATATATCTTAAGAATAAAATATTTTTTTAGTCATTTTTTCGCGAGGAGCTGGATGAGAAGAAACTCTCATGTCCAGTTCTGTAGTAGAGATGGAATTCATAAACAACCATCAACTATAACCCAAAAAGAACCAGATTTCGTAAACAACATAGAGGAAGAATGAAAGGAATATCTTATCGAGGTAATCGCATTTGTTTCGGTAGATATGCTCTTCAAGCACTTGAACCCGCTTGGATTACATCTAGACAAATAGAAGCAGGTCGCCGTGCAATGACACGAAATGTACGCCGTGGTGGAAAAATATGGGTACGTATATTTCCAGACAAACCAGTTACGGTAAGACCTACAGAAACACGTATGGGTTCGGGTAAAGGATCTCCTGAGTATTGGGTAGCTGTCGTTAAACCGGGCAGAATACTTTATGAAATGAGCGGAGTAGCCGAAAATATAGCCAGAAAAGCTATTTCAATAGCGGCGTCCAAAATGCCTATAAAAACTCAATTCATTATTTCAGGATAGGAATATAGAACCAAAGGAAAGAAGTCTTGGGAATAAAAAAAAGCACTTGCGAGTTTCCTTTTTTTTTGACAAAAAATATTTCTTTTTTTTCTTCGTCCTTTGTTGCATTGAAAGAAGAGATTAAAAAAAATGATTCAACCTCAGACCCATTTGAATGTAGCAGATAACAGCGGGGCCCGAAAATTGATGTGTATTCGAGTCATAGGAGCTAGTAATCGCCAATATGCCCATATTGGTGACGTTATTGTTGCTGTGATCAAGGAAGCAGTACCAAATACACCTCTAGAAAGATCAGAAGTGATCAGAGCTGTAATTGTACGTACTTCTAAAGAACTCAAACGTGACAACGGTATGATAATACGATATGATGACAATGCTGCAGTTGTCATTGATCAAGAAGGAAATCCAAAAGGAACTCGAATTTTTGGCGCAATCGCCCGGGAATTGAGACAGTTAAATTTCACGAAAATAGTTTCATTAGCTCCTGAGGTATTATAAGACGAGACATCAATAGAGTTATAGGATTTAAATTAGAGTATTTAAATGACATAGATTAATTAGTAGATTGTGTTTCACGTATATACCTTTACTAAGTCAAAACAAAAAAGAACATGTTGATTATATCAAAATTCGGGAACAACAAGAATTTTAGTTTACCATGGGTAAGGACACTATTGCTGACATAATAACCTCTATACGAAATGCTGACATGAATAGAAAAGGAACAATTCGAATAGCATCTACTAACATCACCGAAAACATTGTTAAAATACTTTTACGAGAGGGTTTTATCGATAACGTAAGGAAACATCGGGAAAGCAACAAATATTTTTTTGTTTTAACCCTACGACATAGAAGGAATAGGAAAGGACCATATAGAACTATTTTAAATTTACGACGGATCAGTCGACCCGGTCTACGAATCTATTCTAACTATCAACAAATTCCTAGAATTTTAGGCGGGATGGGGGTTGTAATTCTTTCTACGTCTCGGGGTATAATGACAGACCGGG